GCTAGCGTAGCTTAATTAAAGCATAACACTGAAGATGTTAAGATGGGCCCTAGAAAGCCCCGCGGGCACAAAGGCTTGGTCCTGACTTTACTGTCAGCTTTAGCTATACTTACACATGCAAGTATCCGCCCCCCTGTGAGAATGCCCACAGTTCCCTGCTTGGGAACAAGGAGCTGGTATCAGGCACACCCTCTGTAGCCCATGACACCTTGCTTAGCCACACCCTCAAGGGAAATCAGCAGTGATAGATATTAAGCTATGAGTGAAAACTTGACTTAGTTAAAGCTAAGAGGGCCGGTAAAACTCGTGCCAGCCACCGCGGTTATACGAGAGGCCCAAGTTGACAGACAACGGCGTAAAGAGTGGTTAAGGAAACCCAAAAACTAAAGCCGAACGCTCTCAGAGCTGTTATACGCATCCGAAGGTATGAAGCCCAACTACGAAAGTGGCTTTACATCACCCGAACCCACGAAAGCTAAGAAACAAACTGGGATTAGATACCCCACTATGCTTAGCCCTAAACATCGATTATTTACTACACCCTAAATCCGCCCGGGAATTACGAGCATAAGTTTAAAACCCAAAGGACTTGGCGGTGCTTAACATCCACCTAGAGGAGCCTGTTCTAGAACCGATAACCCCCGTTCAACCTCACCCTCCCTTGCTTTTCCCGCCTATATACCACCGTCGTCAGCTTACCCTGTGAAGGTTTTATAGTAAGCAAAGTTGGCACAGCCTAAAACGTCAGGTCGAGGTGTAGTGCATGAGAGGGGAAGAAATGGGCTACATTCGCTACTAATAGCGAATTACGAATGTTGCATTGAAACATGCAGCTGAAGGAGGATTTAGCAGTAAGCAGAAAGCAGAGCGTCCCGCTGAAACTGGCCCTAAAGCGCGCACACACCGCCCGTCACCCTCCCCAAGCTTCCGGCCCTAATTAACTAAAACCCTACAACTGCAAAGGAGAGGAAAGTCGTAACATGGTAAGCGTACCGGAAGGTGCGCTTGGAAAAATCAGAGTGTAGCTAAGCTAGAAAAGCATCTCCCTTACACTGAGAAGTCATCCGTGCAAATCGGATCACCCTGACGCCTATCAGCTAGCCCCACCCCCCAACAACAACAAATCAACATAAATAACCCCAAAAACACGCAAGACTACACGAACTAAACCATTCTCCCACCCTAGTATGGGCGACAGAAAAGGAACTAGTGGAGCAATAGAGAAAGTACCGCAAGGGAACGCTGAAAGAGAGATGAAATAGCCCAGTAAAGCTTAAAAAAACAGAGATTTAAACTCGTACCTTTTGCATCATGATTTAGCTAGCACCCTCAAGCAAAGAGCCCTTTAGTTTGACAACCCGAAACTAGGTGAGCTACTCCAAGACAGCCTATCAATTAGGGCGAACCCGTCTCTGTGGCAAAAGAGTGGGAAGAGCTTCGAGTAGAGGTGACAGACCTACCGAACCTAGTAATAGCTGGTTGCCTGGGAACTGGATAGAAGTTCAGCCTCATGGCTTCTCCCTTCACCTCCGTACTAACTTCCTCCGGATACTGTAAGAAACCATGAGAGTTAGTCAAAGGGGGTACAGCCCCTTTGAACCAAGATACAACTTTTACAGGTGGGTAAAGATCATAATAATTAAGGAAAAATGTTTGGGTGGGCCTAAAAGCAGCCATCCCCATAGAAAGCGTTAAAGCTCGGACATACTCTTCCTCCTCTTATCCTGATAACTTCATCTTAACCCCCTAACCTTACCAGGCCGCCCCATGCCAACATGGGCGTGACCATGCTAATATGAGTAATAAGAGAGCCCTACCCCTCTCTCCTCGCACACGTGTAAATCGGAACGGACTACCCACCGAAACTTAACGGCCCCAAACAAAGAGGGTATTGAAAAATTACCTAAACAAACCAGAAAACCATCCATCTCCTTACCGTTAACCCCACACTGGTGTGCCACACAGGAAAGACTAAAAGAAAGAGAAGGAACTCGGCAAACACATAAAGCCTCGCCTGTTTACCAAAAACATCGCCTCTTGCAAAACTAAAGAATAAGAGGTCCCGCCTGCCCAGTGACAACTAGTTCAACGGCCGCGGTATTTTGACCGTGCAAAGGTAGCGTAATCACTTGTCTTTTAAATGAAGACCTGTATGAATGGCATAACGAGGGCTTAGCTGTCTCCTCTATCCAGTCAATGAAATTGATCTCCCCGTGCAGAAGCGGGGGTAAAACCATAAGACGAGAAGACCCTATGGAGCTTTAGACACTAGGGCAGATCACGTTAAACAACTCCCAATAAAGAACAAAACTGAATGAATCCTGCTTAAATGTCTTCGGTTGGGGCGACCATGGGGAAATAAAAAACCCCCACGTGGACTGGGAGCACCTTCCCCCTCTTCCCTCCTCCCAAAACTGAGAGCTACCGCTCTAATTAACAGAAATTCTGACCAAAAATGATCCGGCAAAGCCGATCAACGGACCAAGTTACCCTAGGGATAACAGCGCAATCCCCTTTTAGAGCCCATATCGACAAGGGGGTTTACGACCTCGATGTTGGATCAGGACATCCTAATGGTGCAGCCGCTATTAAGGGTTCGTTTGTTCAACGATTAAAGTCCTACGTGATCTGAGTTCAGACCGGAGTAATCCAGGTCAGTTTCTATCTATGCTATGATCTTTTCTAGTACGAAAGGACCGAAAAGAAGAGGCCCCTGCTTTAAGTACGCCTCACCCCCACCTAATGAAAGCATCTAAACTAGGCAAGAGGGCATGCCCTTCATGCCCAAGAAAATGGCATGTTAAGGTGGCAGAGCCCGGCAACTGCAAAAGACCTAAGCCCTTTCCACAGAGGTTCAAATCCTCTCCTTAGCTATGATCTCCACACTTATTACCCACATCCTCAACCCTCTAGCCTTCATCGTCCCCGTCCTCCTAGCCGTTGCATTCCTCACCCTCCTTGAACGAAAAGTTCTAGGTTACATACAACTACGAAAAGGCCCAAACGTTGTTGGACCTTACGGCCTTCTTCAACCTATCGCCGACGGCGTAAAACTATTTATTAAAGAACCCGTTCGCCCCTCCACCTCCTCCCCCGTTTTATTCCTCCTTACCCCCATGCTAGCTCTCACCCTTGCCCTCACTCTTTGAGCCCCTATGCCTCTTCCCTACCCTGTTGTAGACTTAAACCTAGGTATTCTTTTTATTCTAGCACTATCAAGTCTCGCAGTCTACTCCATCCTAGGCTCAGGCTGAGCCTCCAACTCAAAATACGCCCTCATTGGGGCCCTTCGTGCCGTAGCCCAAACCATTTCCTACGAAGTCAGCTTAGGACTCATCCTCCTTAACATCATCATTTTCACAGGAGGGTTCACCCTCCAAACCTTTAACATCGCCCAAGAAGGCATTTGACTAGTCCTTCCAGCCTGACCCCTAGCAGCAATATGATACATTTCCACCCTAGCAGAAACCAATCGTGCCCCCTTCGACCTAACAGAGGGTGAGTCCGAACTAGTCTCTGGGTTTAACGTCGAATACGCAGGAGGCCCCTTCGCCCTATTCTTCCTAGCAGAATATGCCAACATCTTACTTATAAACACACTTTCTGCCACCCTCTTCTTAGGAGCTTCTCACATTCCTACCATCCCTGAACTTACTGCTGTAAACCTCATAACTAAAGCAGCACTACTATCCATTGTATTCCTGTGAGTTCGAGCCTCCTACCCCCGATTCCGATACGACCAACTCATGCACCTTATCTGAAAAAACTTCCTCCCCTTAACACTCGCACTGGTTATTTGACACCTCGCACTGCCAATCGCATTCGCCGGCCTCCCACCCCAACTCTAACCCCGGAGCTGTGCCTGAAGTAAAGGGCCACTTTGATAGAGTGAACCATGGGGGTTAAAGTCCCCCCGGCTCCTTAGAAAGAAGGGATTCGAACCCTACCTAAAGAGATCAAAACTCTTAGTGCTTCCGCTACACCACTTCCTAGTAAAGTCAGCTAAACAAGCTATTGGGCCCATACCCCAAATATGTAGGTTAAACCCCTTCCTCTACTAATGAACCCGTACATTTTAGCCACCTTACTGTTTGGATTAGGCCTAGGTACTACAATTACATTTGCTAGCTCGCACTGGCTCCTAGCATGAATGGGGTTAGAAATTAATACCCTCGCCATCCTTCCCCTTATGGCTCAACATCATCACCCCCGAGCAGTTGAAGCAACCACCAAATATTTCCTCACTCAGGCTACCGCAGCCGCCATACTGTTATTCGCTAGCACAACTAACGCTTGACTCACCGGCCAATGAGATATTCTCCACATATCCCACCCCCTCCCTACAACAATAATCACCCTTGCTTTAGCCCTAAAAATTGGACTGGCTCCAACACATACCTGGCTTCCCGAAGTACTTCAAGGCCTAGACCTAACCACAGGGCTCATTTTATCCACCTGACAAAAACTAGCACCCTTCGCCCTCCTCCTACAAATTCAAACAACTAACCCTACGGTCCTTATTCTGCTCGGAGTCCTATCAACACTCGTAGGTGGCTGAGGAGGCCTAAACCAAACCCAGTTGCGAAAAATCCTCGCTTATTCCTCAATCGCACACCTAGGCTGAATAATTTTAATCCTACAATTCTCCCCTTCCCTCACCCTCCTAGCATTACTCACATATTTCATTATGACATTCTCAACTTTCCTAGTCTTTAAACTCAATAAATCAACCAACATCAACATACTCGCCACCTCCTGAACTAAGGCCCCCATCCTCACATCACTCGCACCCCTCATTCTCCTCTCACTAGGAGGCCTTCCCCCTCTCACAGGCTTCATACCAAAATGGCTAATCCTTCAAGAACTAGCCAAACAAGACCTAGCCCCCTTAGCCACCCTAGCTGCTCTAACTGCCCTCCTCAGCCTTTACTTCTACCTTCGTATCTCCTACGCTATAACCTTAACTATATTCCCCAATAACTTAACAGGCACAACCCCATGACGATTCTCATCCTCCCAACTTTCCCTACCCTTGGCCATTTCAACCACAGCAACAATCTCCCTTCTTCCCCTCACACCCGCCGCGGTTGCCCTCCTCACCCCCTAAGGGACTTAGGATAGCACAAGACCAAGAGCCTTCAAAGCCCTAAGCGGGAGTGAAAATCTCCCAGTCCCTGATAAGACTTGCGGGACATTACCCCACATCTCCTGCATGCAAAACAGACACTTTAATTAAGCTAAAGCCTTCCTAGATAGGCAGGCCTCGATCCTACAAACTCTTAGTTAACAGCTAAGCGCTCAAACCAGCGAGCATCTATCTACCTTTCCCCCGCCTAATCAGACAGATAATAGGCGGGGGAAAGCCCCGGCAGGGGTTAGCCTGCTTCTTTAGATTTGCAATCTAATATGTAAAACACCTCAGAGCTTGGTAAGAAGAGGATTCGAACCTCTGTCTATGGGGCTACAATCCACCGCTTAAAACTCAGCCATCCTACCTGTGGCAATCACACGTTGATTTTTCTCGACCAATCACAAAGACATCGGCACCCTCTATCTAGTATTTGGTGCTTGAGCCGGAATGGTGGGCACTGCCCTGAGCCTCCTAATTCGAGCTGAACTTAGCCAACCTGGCGCTTTACTAGGCGATGATCAGATTTATAACGTAATCGTTACAGCCCACGCCTTCGTAATAATCTTCTTTATAGTAATGCCAATTATGATTGGGGGTTTCGGAAACTGACTGATTCCTCTAATGATCGGAGCCCCAGACATGGCCTTCCCTCGAATAAACAACATGAGCTTTTGACTGCTCCCTCCCTCATTCCTTCTACTCCTCGCCTCCTCCGGGGTTGAAGCCGGGGCCGGCACAGGGTGAACCGTCTACCCGCCTCTAGCAGGTAACCTAGCCCACGCAGGAGCATCTGTTGACCTAACTATTTTCTCCCTCCATTTAGCTGGTATTTCCTCCATCTTAGGAGCTATCAACTTTATCACTACCATCATTAACATGAAACCAGCCGCCGTTTCAATGTACCAAATCCCCCTATTCGTCTGAGCAGTGCTGATTACAGCTGTCCTACTACTCCTCTCTCTGCCCGTCCTAGCTGCTGGGATCACAATGCTTCTCACGGATCGAAATCTTAACACTGCCTTCTTCGACCCAGCAGGGGGTGGTGACCCAATCCTTTATCAACACCTATTCTGATTCTTCGGACACCCAGAGGTTTATATTCTTATTCTACCAGGTTTCGGAATGATCTCCCATATTGTCGCCTATTATTCTGGTAAAAAAGAACCTTTCGGCTATATGGGTATGGTTTGAGCTATGATGGCTATTGGCCTTCTAGGCTTCATTGTCTGAGCCCACCACATGTTTACAGTCGGAATGGACGTTGACACACGTGCCTACTTCACATCTGCTACAATGATCATTGCCATCCCAACCGGCGTTAAAGTCTTTAGCTGACTTGCAACCCTTCACGGAGGCTCTATCAAATGAGAAACTCCGCTTCTATGAGCCCTTGGCTTTATCTTCCTATTTACAGTTGGAGGACTAACCGGGATCGTGCTTGCCAACTCCTCACTAGACATTGTCCTTCACGATACATATTATGTAGTAGCCCACTTCCACTACGTTCTCTCTATGGGTGCCGTCTTTGCCATTGTTGCCGCTTTCGTGCACTGATTCCCCCTATTTACTGGCTACACGCTTCACAGCACATGAACAAAAATCCACTTCGGAGTAATGTTTGTAGGTGTAAACCTCACATTCTTCCCACAACACTTCCTAGGGCTAGCTGGTATGCCTCGGCGATACTCAGACTATCCGGACGCCTACACCCTATGAAATACAGTTTCCTCTATTGGATCCCTTGTCTCGCTTGTTGCCGTAATTATGTTCCTATTTATTATTTGAGAAGCATTTACAGCCAAACGAGAAGTACTTTCAGTAGAACTCACCGCTACAAACGTAGAGTGACTGCACGGCTGCCCACCCCCATACCACACCTTCGAACAGCCTGCATTTATTCAAGTACGATCAAACTAACGAGAAAGGGAGGAGTTGAACCCCCATGAATTGGTTTCAAGCCAACCACATAACCGCTCTGTCACTTTCTTCATAAGATACTAGTAAAAAGCTATTACACTGCCTTGTCGAGGCAGAATTGCGGGTTAAACCCCCGCGTGTCTTGTTTCATAATGGCACATCCCTCGCAACTAGGATTTCAAGATGCAGCTTCACCTCTAATAGAAGAACTTCTTCATTTCCACGACCACGCCCTAATGATCGTCTTCTTAATCAGCACAATAGTACTTTACATTATTGTGGCTATGGTTACCGCTAAATTTACTGACAAACTCATCTTAGACTCCCAAGAAATTGAAATTATTTGAACCCTCCTTCCCGCAATTATCCTTATCCTTATTGCCCTCCCTTCCCTTCGCATTCTTTACCTAATAGACGAAATTAATGACCCACATTTAACTATTAAAGCTATGGGTCACCAATGATACTGAAGCTATGAATACACAGACTACGAAGATCTTGGATTCGACTCATACATGATCCCCACCCAAGATCTGACACCCGGCCAATTCCGTCTCTTAGAAGCAGACCACCGAATGGTAATCCCAGTCGAATCACCAATTCGAGTCCTCATTTCCGCCGAAGATGTTCTACACTCCTGAGCCATCCCCTCCCTAGGAGTAAAAGTTGACGCAGTTCCCGGACGGCTCAACCAAACAACCTTCATTGTTAATCGACCCGGAGTATTCTATGGACAATGCTCAGAAATTTGCGGGGCTAATCATAGCTTTATACCTATTGTAGTTGAGGCAGTCCCTCTCGAACACTTTGAAAACTGAACCTCTCTAATAATCGAAGACGCCTCGCTAAGAAGCTAAACAGGTCCAGCGTTAGCCTTTTAAGCTAAAGATTGGTGACTACCGCCCACCCTTAGCGACATGCCCCAACTTAACCCCACACCCTGATTTGCTATCCTAGCTTTTTCCTGATTGATCTTCCTAACCGTAATTCCCCCTAAAGTCTTAGCACACTCTTTCCCTAATGAACCCACCTCTCACAGCACCGAAAAACCCAAAACAGAACCCTGAAACTGACCATGGTACTAAGCTTCTTCGACCAATTCATAAGCCCCACCTACCTCGGCATCCCACTAATTGCCCTTGCTTTAGCCCTCCCCTGAATCCTGTATCCGACACCATCAAATCGCTGATTAAATAACCGACTACTCACCCTCCAAGGCTGATTCATCAACCGATTTACACAACAGCTACTATTACCCCTTAACCCCGGAGGCCACAAATGAGCCCTTCTCTTCACCTCCCTTATGGTTTTCCTAATCTCATTAAACATGCTAGGCCTACTACCTTACACCTTCACCCCTACAACCCAACTATCCTTAAACATGGGCCTTGCAGTTCCCCTCTGACTTGCAACAGTCATTATTGGAATACGAAACCAACCAACCCATGCCCTAGGTCACCTCCTCCCTGAAGGAACCCCAACCCTTCTAATCCCCATTCTTATTATTATCGAAACTATTAGCCTATTCATTCGCCCTCTTGCCCTAGGGGTCCGACTGACTGCCAACCTAACAGCTGGTCACCTGCTAATTCAACTTATTGCAACAGCCGCCTTCGTACTCCTCCCCCTTATACCAACCGTAGCTATTTTAACAGCCACACTCCTATTCCTACTTACCTTACTAGAAGTCGCTGTGGCTATAATCCAAGCTTATGTCTTCGTCCTCCTTCTAAGCCTTTACCTACAAGAAAACGTTTAATGGCCCATCAATCACACCCATACCACATAGTCGACCCCAGCCCGTGACCTTTAACGGGCGCCGTCGCTGCCCTACTGATGACATCAGGTCTCGCAATCTGATTCCACTTCCACTCCGTCTCCCTTATAACATTAGGCACTGCTCTACTTGTCCTAACAATCTGCCAATGATGACGTGACGTCGTCCGAGAAGGCACATTCCAAGGACACCACACCCCTCCTGTCCAAAAAGGCCTTCGATACGGAATAATCCTTTTTATTACCTCTGAAGTGCTCTTTTTCCTAGGTTTCTTCTGAGCCTTTTACCACTCAAGCTTAGCCCCTACACCTGAACTTGGAGGTCACTGACCCCCCACAGGCATTACCGCCTTAGACCCCTTTGAAGTCCCACTTCTTAATACGGCTGTCCTACTTGCTTCCGGAGTAACAGTTACCTGAGCCCACCATAGCATCATGGAGGCAAAACGAAAACAAGCAATCCAATCTCTCGCACTTACAATCCTCCTTGGTGCTTACTTTACCTTCCTGCAAGCCGTAGAGTACAGTGAAGCACCCTTTACAATCGCAGACGGAGTCTACGGCGCCACCTTCTTCGTAGCAACCGGGTTCCACGGCCTCCACGTCCTTATTGGCTCAACTTTCCTAGCTGTCTGCCTACTCCGACAAATCCGCCACCACTTTACCTCAAGCCACCACTTCGGCTTCGAAGCAGCCGCCTGATACTGACACTTCGTAGATGTTGTTTGACTCTTCCTATACATCTCCATCTACTGATGAGGATCATAATCTTTCTAGTATTAAAGTGAGTATAAGTGACTTCCAATCACCTGGTCTTGGTTAAAATCCAAGGAAAGATAATGAACTTAATCACAACAATTATCACCATCGCTATTGCACTCTCTACAATCCTCGCCATCGTCTCCTTCTGACTCCCTCAAATAACCCCCGACCACGAAAAACTCTCTCCATACGAATGCGGATTTGACCCTCTTGGATCTGCCCGACTACCCTTCTCCCTCCGATTCTTTCTCGTTGCAATCCTTTTCCTTCTTTTTGACCTAGAAATTGCCCTACTGCTCCCTCTCCCCTGAGGGGACCAATTGACATCCCCCCTCCTGACCTTCTTCTGGGCCTCCACCGTCTTAATCCTCCTCACCCTCGGCCTAATCTATGAATGACTTCAAGGAGGGTTAGAATGAGCCGAATAGGTGGCTAGTCTAAAAAAAACATTTGATTTCGGCTCAAAAACTTGTGGTTAAAGTCCGCAGCTGCCTAATGACCCCTGTTCACTTCGCCTTCTCCTCAACCTTTATACTAGGCTTAACAGGCCTGGCCTTCCACCGATACCATCTCCTCTCCGCTCTCCTCTGCTTAGAAGGCATGATGCTCTCCCTGTTTATTGCCCTCTCCTTGTGGACCCTTCAACTGGACTCTACTAGCTTCTCAGCAGCCCCTATGCTCCTATTAGCATTTTCAGCCTGTGAAGCAAGTGCAGGCCTTGCCCTGTTAGTAGCCACTGCCCGCACCCACGGAACTGACCGCCTGCAAAGCCTAAACCTCCTACAATGCTAAAAATTCTCATCCCCACCCTTATGCTGGTCCCCACAACCTGGCTCACCCCCGCCAAATGGCTTTGACCCTCCACTCTTTCCCACAGCTTCATTATTGCCCTATTCAGCCTCACCTGGCTTAAAAACCTATCAGAAACCGGCTGATCCTCATTAGGATTATATATGGCAACAGACTCTTTATCAACCCCCCTTCTGGTCCTCACCTGCTGGCTCCTCCCACTAATAATTCTTGCAAGCCAAAACCACATAGCCCCCGAACCAATCAACCGCCAGCGAATGTACATTACACTCCTAACCTCCTTGCAATTCTTCCTAATTATGGCTTTTAGCGCTACCGAAGTAATTATGTTTTATGTTATATTTGAAGCAACCCTTATCCCCACCCTCATTATTATTACCCGGTGGGGCAACCAAACAGAACGCCTTAACGCAGGAACATACTTTCTCTTCTACACCCTGGCCGGCTCCCTCCCGCTCCTGGTTGCCCTCCTCCTACTACAAAACAGCACAGGCACCCTATCACTCCTAACCCTGCAATACTCCGACCCCCTCCCCCTCACCTCTTACGCAGACAAGTTATGGTGAGCCGGCTGCTTAATAGCCTTCCTAGTAAAAATACCCCTATACGGCGTACACCTCTGACTTCCAAAAGCACACGTCGAAGCCCCTATCGCCGGCTCAATAATCCTTGCTGCCGTCTTACTTAAATTAGGAGGCTACGGTATAATACGAATAATAATAGTACTAGAGCCCCTCACCAAAGAACTAAGCTACCCCTTCATCATCTTTGCCCTCTGAGGAGTTATTATAACCGGCTCCATCTGCCTCCGCCAAACAGACCTAAAATCCCTCATCGCCTACTCTTCTGTCAGCCATATGGGTCTAGTCGCGGGTGGAATTCTCATTCAAACCCCCTGAGGCTTTACAGGAGCCCTTATTCTTATAATCGCACATGGTTTAACCTCTTCCGCCTTATTCTGCTTAGCAAACACCAACTATGAACGAACACATAGCCGAACCATGCTTCTAGCACGAGGCCTTCAAATAGTCCTCCCTTTAATGGCCACATGATGATTCATCTCTAGCCTAGCCAACCTCGCCCTCCCCCCTCTGCCCAACCTTATAGGTGAGCTGATGATCATTACCTCCCTCTTTAACTGATCTTGATGGACCTTAGCACTTACAGGAGCCGGCACCCTCATTACTGCTGGATATTCACTATACATGTTCCTCATGACACAACGAGGCCCACTTCCAGCACATATCATCTCCCTAGACCCTACCCACTCCCGCGAACACTTACTGATTATCCTTCACCTCATCCCCCTACTCCTCCTCATCCTTAAGCCAGAACTGATCTGAGGCTGGACCGCCTGTAGATATAGTTTAATAAAAATGTCAGATTGTGATTCTGAAGATAGGGGTTAAACCCCTCTTATCCACCGAGAGAGGCTCGTTAGCAGCGAAGACTGCTAATCTTCGCCACCTTGGTTAGACCCCACGGCTCACTCGCCCAAGCTCCTATAGGATAACAGCTCATCCGTTGGTCTTAGGAACCAAAGATTCTTGGTGCAAATCCAAGTAGCAGCTATGCACCCCACTTCACTTATGATAACATCAAGTTTAATCATTATTTTTACATTACTTGGATATCCTCTACTCACAACCCTTTCCCCTCGCCCCCAAGAACCCCACTGGGCCCTCTCCCAAGTTAAAACAGCAGTCAAACTAGCCTTCTTCGTAAGCCTACTACCTCTTTTCCTATTCCTTAATGAAGGTCTGGAGACAATCGTCACCAGCTGAAACTGGATAAATACCATTACCTTCGACGTTAACATTAGCCTTAAATTTGACCACTACTCTATTATCTTCACCCCTATCGCCCTTTACGTAACATGATCTATCCTAGAGTTTGCATCCTGATACATGCATGCAGACCCATATATGAACCGCTTCTTCAAATACCTCTTAATTTTCCTTATCGCCATGATTGTCCTAGTCACAGCTAACAATATATTTCAACTTTTCATTGGCTGAGAAGGCGTCGGAATTATGTCTTTCCTCCTTATCGGGTGATGGTATGGCCGAGCCGATGCAAACACCGCAGCCCTTCAAGCAGTACTATACAACCGAGTTGGGGATGTTGGTCTAATCTTTGCCATGGCCTGAATAGCAACAAACCTCAACTCATGAGAAATGCAACAAATATTCGCAGCTTCCAAAAACCTAGACCTTACATTCCCTTTATTAGGACTTATCATTGCAGCAACTGGTAAATCAGCCCAATTCGGCCTACACCCCTGGCTCCCATCAGCCATGGAGGGCCCTACACCGGTCTCTGCCCTACTGCACTCAAGCACCATGGTAGTGGCAGGCATCTTCCTCCTCGTACGAATAAGCCCTCTGATAGAGAACAACCCCACCGCTCTTACCATCTGTCTATGCCTAGGTGCCCTAACAACACTATTCACTGCCACCTGCGCCCTCACCCAAAATGACATCAAAAAAATCGTCGCTTTCTCTACATCCAGTCAACTTGGCCTTATGATGGTTACTATTGGACTCAACCAACCCCAACTAGCCTTCCTCCACATCTGCACTCACGCCTTCTTCAAAGCAATACTCTTCTTATGCTCAGGCTCCATTATCCACAGCTTAAACGACGAACAAGACATTCGAAAAATAGGAGGTATACATCACCTCACCCCCTTCACATCCTCCTGCCTAACTATCGGAAGCCTTGCCCTTACGGGCACCCCTTTCTTAGCAGGCTTCTTCTCAAAAGATGCAATCATTGAAGCCCTCAACACATCACACCTAAACGCCTGAGCCCTCACTCTTACCCTCCTAGCCACCTCATTCACAGCAATCTACAGCCTTCGTGTCGTTTTCTTCGTCTCCATGGGCCATCCTCGATTTAACTCCCTCTCACCTATTAACGAAAACAACCCAGCCGTCCTAAACCCTATTAAACGACTAGCTTGAGGAAGCATCATCGCTGGCCTCCTCATCACCTCCAACATCCTGCCTCTAAAAACACCCGTTATATCTATACCCCCTCTACTCAAACTAGCCGCCCTTGCAGTTACAATCACTGGCCTTCTTATTGCGCTCGAACTGGCCTCCTTAACAAGCAAACAATTTAAACCCACCCCCCTTCTCCCGACCCATCACTTCTCCAACATACTTGGCTTCTTCCCAGCAATTATTCACCGCTTCACCCCAAAACTTAATCTAGTCCTAGGCCAAATAATTGCTAGCCAAATAGTAGACCAAACCTGACTAGAAAAAACAGGCCCTAAAGCCGTAACCTCTCTCAATATCCCTTTAGTCACAACCACAAGTAACCTTCAACAAGGTATAATCAAAACATACCTCACCCTATTTCTCCTCACACTTACCCTGATAACACTATTACTCTCGTACTAAACTGCCCGAAGGGCCCCCCGACTCAACCCTCGAGTTAACTCCAAGACCACGAACAAAGTAAGTAACAACACTCAAGCACTGATAATTAACATTCATCCTCCTGACGAATACATCAGAGCTACTCCCCCTACATCCCCTCGAAACACAGAAAACTCCCCAAGCTCATCAACCGAGACCCAAGAAGACTCATACCACCCCCCTCAAAACAACCCTGACACCAACACCACCCCTACCATATAAACCACTATATACATCACCACGGGCCGGCTCCCCCACGTCTCAGGGTAAGGCTCAGCAGCCAAGGCTGCTGAATACGCAAACACAACCAACATCCCACCTAAATAAATTAAAAACAATACTAAAGATAAAAAAGGACCCCCATGCCCCACCAAAACTCCACACCCTATACCTGCTACTACCACCAGCCCTAAAGCAGCAAAGTATGGAGAAGGATTAGAAGCAACCGCAACTAACCCTAAAACAAAAGAAAGTAAAATAAGATACATGATAAAAGTCATAATTCCTGCCAGGACTCTAACCAGGACTAATGGCTTGAAAAACCACCGTTGTTACTTCAACTACAAGAACCTTAATGGCAAATCTCCGGAAAACCCACCCCCTCCTAAAAATCGCAAATGACGCACTAGTTGACCTCCCTGCCCCCTCTAACATTTCAGTCTGATGAAACTTCGGCTCCCTTCTCGGCCTCTGCTTAGCAACCCAGCTCCTTACAGGCCTTTTCCTTGCTATACACTACACCTCAGACATCGCAACAGCCTTCACATCCGTAGCCCATATCTGCCGGGACGTAAATTACGGCTGACTCATTCGAAATATGCATGCCAACGGCGCATCTTTCTTCTTCATCTGCATTTACCTCCATATTGGTCGAGGCCTCTACTATGGCTCTTACCTATATAAAGAGACATGAAACGTAGGTGTCGTCCTCCTACTCCTAGTCATGATAACCGCCTTCGTCGGCTACGTCCTCCCCTGAGGACAAATGTCCTTCTGAGGTGCCACTGTCATTACCAACCTTCTTTCTGCCGTCCCCTACGTCGGCAACACTTTAGTCCAATGAATTTGAGGAGGCTTCTCCGTTGATAACGCCACCCTCACCCGATTCTTTGCCTTCCACTTCCTACTTCCCTTTATTATTGCTGCCATAACTGTAATCCACCTCCTCTTCCTCCACGAAACAGGATCAAACAACCCCACTGGATTGAACTCGGACGCAGATAAAATTTCATTCCACCCCTACTTCTCCTATAAAGACCTCTTAGGTTTTGCCGCCCTCCTAATTGGCCTAACCTCCCTTGCCCTTTTCTCCCCCAACCTACTCGGTGACCCCGACAACTTTACGCCAGCAAACCCCCTTGTGACCCCGCCTCACATTAAACCTGAGTGATACTTCCTCTTTGCCTACGCCATCCTACGATCGATTCCTAATAAACTAGGGGGTGTCCTTGCCCTATTAGCATCTATCCTAGTACTAATAGTAGTTCCTATCCTTCATACGTCTAAACAGCGAGGCCTAACCTTCCGACCCCTAACCCAATTCCTATTCTGAACCCTCGTCGCAGATGTGGCCATCCTAACATGAATCGGTGGCATGCCCGTCGAACATCCTTTCATCATTATTGGACAGGTAGCCTCATTCCTGTATTTCTTCCTATTCCTAGTCCTCACCCCACTAGCCGGCTGACTAGAGAACAAAGCTCTCGGATGAGCCTGCACTAGTAGCTCAGTATCAGAGCGCCGGTCTTGTAAACCGGATGCCGGAGGTTAAATTCCTCCCTACTGCTCAAAGAAAGAAGATTTTAACTTCTACCCCTAACTCCCAAAGCTAGGATTCTCACATTAAACTATTCTTTGTTCAATATTTCAGTGGCACATATGCAAAGTCACCACACCCTGGTCCGCGCAACGTAAACATATGCTTCGCCACATCCCACTATGGTGGGTCACCATTAATTTATTTCAACCATACAAGCATGGATATGTCATGTTTTGCCGGACATAATTACGTACATTGGACTAACCAGAACATGTACAATGCTTGAATAACGTACTGTGTGAAATTCAGTCATGCTGTATTATTCAGTGTGGGTCTGACTACGTTGAGTGGTGTGCAATTCCTTGACAGAGTAACGTAATGCGCAGTAAGAGACGACCAACCAGCGTATGTCGAACGCTAACTCTTATTGATAGCCAAGGACAAGCAACGAAGAATCGCATTCGGTGATTTATTCCTGACATTTGGCTCCTATTTCAGGGACGGAAACTGGTAACCCCCCAGATTCTGTACGACTACATAAGTTAATGGTGGCGAACAGTCAATTCATTACTCAACATGCGAGCATTATCTCCAGCGGGTAAGGGGTTTAATTTTTTAGTCTTCCTTTCATCTGACATTTCAGAGTGCACGCGCGATGCAGAATCGAAGGTAGTACAATCATTCTTAATTTATCCAGGAATGTATATCCATGGTGACAAGACATAACTTAATGTCAACCATAACCGAAATATCAAGGGCATAATGTAATTCAACCTCCAAATATATCAGTTGCACCCCCTTTTTGCGCGGAAAAACCCCCCTACCCCCCTAAACTCCTGAGATTGCTAACACTCCTGAAAACCCCCCGGAAACAGGAAAACCTCTAACAGCTTATTTTTTCAATTTAAAGTATATCTATTTATATTATTAAAATATTTCACCC